TTCATGGGGATACAAAAAAGTGTTCTTAATACCAAAATGTGTAATAGTAATAAAGGGCCGCCTCATCTTTCTTACATTAATATCAATTGGATACGTCTTCTTCAACAAAAAAGAAATCCTTTCATTATTATTATTCATTGTTAATAAAGATAATAAACGAAATCTTTTTTGAATTCCTTTTTTCCCTTCTATATCCTTATCCTTACCCCATAGAGATATTGAATAAAACGAGTTGTTTGTTTTGCCGCTGTAATTTTGAAAATGAACATTTAAATATCCTTCAAAAGTAAGTAAATAGATCCGAAACATATAAAAAGCAGTTAATCCTGCTGTGAAAAAAGCTATTATTGCAAAAATCGGTGAATACAACCAACTATCATTAAGAATTTCATCTTTAGACCAAAAACAGGCAAGAGGTGGAATACCACAAAGGGAAAGTATACCTAAAAAAAAAGCATTTTTTGTAATCGGCACATGTTTTGTTAAACCACCCATAAGAACCATATTCTGACTTTTATCTGGAGAATACCCAACAATTGCTTCCATTGAATGAATGATTGATCCAGACCCTAAAAACAACAATGCTTTCGAATAAGCATGAGTAATCAAATGAAATAAAGCAGCTCGATAAGACCCAATACCGAGAGCTAACATCATATAACCCAATTGAGACATTGTAGAATAGGCTAAACTTCTCTTAATATCTTTTTGAGCAAGAGCTAAAGTAGCTCCTAATAGTAATGTTATTATACCTATCAAAGCTATTATATTCATTATGTAAGGTATAACTCTAAAAAGAGGAAGAAGCCGAGCTACAAGAAAAATTCCTGCGGCTACCATAGTAGCAGCATGTATAAGAGCTGAAATAGGAGTGGGTCCTTCCATAGCATCAGGTAACCATACCTGAAGGGGAAATTGAGCAGATTTAGCAATTGCACCAGAAAATAATAAGAGGGCACACAAAGTAACAAATAAAAAATTAACTTCATTATTATAAATCAAGTTATTGAATATCTCAAACAAATCCTGAAATTCGAAACTGCCTGTTATCCAATAAAGACCTAAAATTCCTAATAATAAACCAAAATCCCCTACACGATTAGTTACAAACGCTTTTTGACAAGCATTCGCTGCAATCGGTCGTGTAAACCAAAAACCTATTAATAGATAAGAACAGACTCCAACTAATTCCCAAAAAATATAAATTTGTATCAAATTAGAACTAGTCACTAATCCCAGCATTGAAGTATTGAAAAAACTCATATAAGCAAAAAATCTCAAATATCCTTGATCATGAGACATATAATTGTCACTATAAATAAGAACCAAAATTCCAACAGTAGTAATTAAGATTGACATAATAGAAGTAAGTGGATCGATCAAGTAGGTGAACTCTAAAGAAAAGTCATTATTGATGGTCCAAGACCATACATATTGATGGATATAACTGTTATTTATTTGCTGAATAGGCAGATTGGCTGAAAAAATCATAACTATACTTAACAATAAAACACTAGGAAAAGCCCACATGCGGCGAAGATTTTTTGTTGCCTTCGGGAAAAGGAGAAGTCCCACTCCTATTAACATAGGAATTATAACTGGAATGAAAGGTATGATCCATGAATATTGATATGTATATTCCATAAAAATAAATAAATAAAAATCTTTTATTCTTAATTAACTGTTTCTGATTCACCAGCTCTTATTTTTTTTTTTTGAAAGGAATCAGTTAATAAAAAAATTAAGATATATAAAACTAAAATAAGATTTTATATTCTTAATTATTATAAATCTTTTCCAAATACTTCAAACAAAACAAGATATTTCAAATCAAGAAGTTTGAATTGGTCAAATGAGATGACCAAGCTACTATTGAAAAATAAATACTTACTCTTTTTTTTAAGTAAGATTTTATGAAGCTACAAAAAATAAAAATTTCAATTATTATTACAATTTACATAATACAATATTTTAACAATATTTTAATCTCGGGAGAGAGTAAGGACAAATAATTACACCAAAAAGAGTATTTTATTTTGATATGATTCATAAAAGACAGACACAGTCCATACATAACTTAACTCAAGGAAATAAGAACTATTTTTTTTAGTTCGTTTATTCAGAATCATTAACCAATGCAGTTTTGAATTGATTGAAGGAATTACTAAAAAAAAATGACTTTTCTTTAGAAAAAAGATGATGTATACTTTAACACATTAACTGCAAGTCTCATTTGAATTTGAAAATCTTAATTAGGTGCACTCTTTTTTCAAGTTTGGCTAATTAAGCAATTAAAAAAAAAAAATAAAGGGAATTAAGGATTGGTTTCTTAAACTTTTTGATGTATTTTATTACATGTATAAATATAGCACGATGAAAATAAACAATAAACAATATAAAGGAACAACCACTTTGGTTTATATTTTTTCTTTTTTTATGACGAGAGTCTAATTTAGACTATAAATAGATAATTAGATAGTAAGTAAAGAACAATTGGTTTTGAACAATAGATGTCTTTCACATCCAACTAGAGAAATGAATACTCTATCATAATTTTTTAATGGCAGTTCCAAAAAAACGCACTTCTATATCAAAAAAACGAATTCGTAAAAATATTTGGAAAATGGAGGGGTATTGGGTAGCATTGAAAGCTTTTTCGTTAGCGAAATCTCTTTCTACAGGGAATTCAAAAAGTTTTTTGTACAATAAGAAATAAATAAATAATTAATGGAATAATCTGAATCTATCTCTGACTCTAAAAAAAGTCTAGTTTCATTTTTAATTTCGTTTCTAATTTTTTAATTTATATATTTATATATTATATATAATAATTATACTTAAAAACTAAAAAAAAGAAAAAAGAAAAAAAAAGTAATGATTCCCATTCCTTAATGTTTTGAATGGATAAATATTAAATTGAATTCATTTTGCCATTATGTTATGTAACATAATTCTTATTTTGTATACTTAATACTTAATTTTTTAATACTTAATTTTTTAAAATGATATTCTTTTTTGTTTGACAAAAAAAAGAATAAATACAAGATATAAAGTTTCAACTGTCTTTTTAGTAAAGTTTTGTCTTTTTTATATTTATTTATTATATTTATATAATATATATTTATATAATATATATTTATATAATATATACTATTTTTTATAGAACAACAAATATAAGATCTTTAATCCAAATTCAAATTAATGAGTTGTTGAAACTCATTTTTTTTTAGTTTCAAACTTGTTTTGTAATTTTCTGAACAATCATTTTAAACAATAATTATCAATATATATACTCCTTATCCTTATATATACCTTATATACCTCGTATAAAATATCCATTGATAAAAGCTTCTTGTCCCATTTAGGTGGATATTTTATACGAGAAATGTATCAATTTTGGTCATCAAAAAAAATGGATCCTATAGTTGCTTGGGCTGGGGAAGATAGATCAATATATGTATTAAGTATTAATTTTTAACGGGTTATTCTAATTTGAAGTAGGGTCCAATTACGATAGAAATCAAAACTCTTTTTTTATATGATACGCCCAATACCTAACCCAAACCCAATTTAATTAATTTATTAATGTTAAGTTAAATAAACTTAACACTCTAAATATTAAATCAAACAAATAATAAAAAATCATGAATTTAAATGTTTCCTATAAAACTAAAAAATATTGAATGATTGAGTACTTTAACCTAGACGATTAAATAAGAATAGGTTATTATGATTTCGAACAAGCCGCTATGGTGAAATCGGTAGACACGCTGCTCTTAGGAAGCAGTGCTAGAGCATCTCGGTTCGAGTCCGAGTAGCGGCATGGCATCTTATAAAAGAGTAAGTCCTATAATAAATTCAATTCCCGATTTCCATTCCTATAATTTCGAGAATCCCCCCCCCCTTTTTTTATTTATTTTAAATTTTTTTATGATATTTTCAAGTTTAGAGCATATATTAACTCATATATCCTTTTCGGTTGTTTCAATTGTAATTTCAATTCGTTTGATAATCTTATTAATTAATGAAAGCGCAGGACTATATGATTCATCAGAAAAGGGCATAAAAACTACTTTTGTCTGTATAACAGGATTATTAGTTACTCGTTGGATTTATTCGAGACATTTACCCTTAAGTGATTTATACGAATCATTAATTTTTCTTTCGTGGAGTTTGTCCATTATTTGTATGGTTCCGTATTTAAAAAAGAATATAAACCATTTAAGCGCAATAACCGCGCCAAGTATTATTTTTACCCAAGGCTTTGCTACTTCTGGTTTTTTAACTGAAACACATCAATCCGTAATATTAGTACCCGCTCTACAATCTCATTGGTTAATGATGCACGTAAGTATGATGGTATTGGGTTATGCAGCTCTTTTATGTGGATCATTATTATCAGTAGCTCTTATAGTCATTACATTTCGAAAAGTCATAAGGGCTTTTGAGAAAAAGAATAATGATTCATTTTCATTTGATGCTATCCAATACATGAATGAAAGAAACAACGTTTTATGGAACATTTCTTTGATCTCTTCTAGGAATTATTATAGATCTCAATTGATTCAACAATTGGATCATTGGAGTTATCGTATTATTGGTATAGGGTTTATCTTTTTAACCATAGGTATTCTTTCGGGAGCAGTATGGGCAAATGAGGCATGGGGCTCATATTGGAATTGGGATCCGAAGGAAACTTGGGCATTTATTACTTGGACCATATTCGCGATTTATTTACATATTCGAACAAATAAAAATTTTGAAGGTGTAAATTCCGCAATTGTAGCCTCGATGGGATTTCTTATAATTTGGATATGCTATTTTGGGGTCAATCTATTAGGAATAGGGCTGCATAGTTATGGTTCATTTACACTAACGTCTAACTGAAGAAAGGACCTAACGAACACAAGCAAACATGGGACAGCATATATATAAGAAAACATTGTGTAAGCCTTCGAGAACCTTTTGAATCAAAGTAGTGATTCAAAAGGTTCTTACAAAGGCCAAACAAATCTGGTTAAAAGTCTAATTCATTTTTTTATTTTTAACTTAAGTTAAAGTTAAACTTAAGAGAAGAAAATTATTATTTTATTGTTTTTTTTAATTGTACAACGAATTTTTTAAAACATCCTAATATTATTTATTATTATAGATTATTATAGTATATTATTAGTATAGGATTGCTGTTTGATTTTTTATTTTATTCATGAAAATTATCTATAAAAATAGATAGATATAATATCTTCGACCTTGTCAACTGATAGTGAGAAAACGAAATCCGGATAAATACCAATACCTATTACAGGTAAAAGGATAGAGATCGAAACAAATAACTCTCGCGGTCCAGAATCAAAAAAAGAAGAGTTTGGAGCATTAAAAAACTTGTATCCATAGAACATTTGGCGTAACATAGATAATGAATAAATAGGAGTTAATATCATTCCAATTGCCATTACAAATGTAATTAGTATTTTTGTTATTAAAAAAAATTTTTGGCTGGTAATTAGTCCCAAAAATACTATTAATTCTGCAACAAAACCACTCATCCCCGGTAATGCAAGGGAAGCCATCGATAAGATACTGAAAGTCGTGAATATTTTTGGAACCGGGATCGCCATTCCGCCCATTTCGTCGAGATAAACAAGACGTATTCTATCAAAACCCGTTCCCGCCAAGAAAAAAAGTGCAGCGCCAATAAAGCCATGAGAGATTATTTGTAAAATGGCTCCATTGAGGCCCATATCACTTATAGAGCCAATTCCTATAATTATGAAACCCATATGAGATATGGAGGAATAGGCTATTCTTTTTTTTAAATTACGTTGACCGGGAGATGCTGAAGCTGCATAGATTATTTGAATTGTGCCTACTATAATCAACCAGGGAGCAAATAGAGAATGAGCGCGGGGCAATAATTCCATATTAATCCGAACCAATCCATATGCTCCCATTTTTAATAAAATTCCGGCTAGAAGCATACAAGTACTGTAATGTGCCTCTCCATGGGTGTCTGGTAACCATGTATGTAAAGGTATAATTGGTGATTTGACAGCAAAAGCAATAAGAAATCCAATATAGAATATTATTTCCAGTGCTACTGGATAAGATTGATTAGCTGATGTTTCAAAATTTAATGTTGGTTCATTGGAACCATATAAACCGATACCCAGAACTCCTATTAATAAAAAAACGGAACTTCCCGCAGTGTACAAAATAAACTTTGTGGCTGAATACAAACGTTTCTTTCCCCCCCACACGGATAGAAGTAGATAAACGGGAATTAATTCTAACTCCCACATGATGAAAAAGAGTAAAAGGTCTCGAGAAGAAAATGATCCTATTTGGCCGCTATACATTGCTAACATCAGGAAATGGAATAATCGGGAATCTCGAGTAACCGGCCGAGCCGCTAAAGTAGCTAAAGTGGTGATAAATCCTGTCAGCAAAATAGGTCCTATAGAAAGTCCATCTATTCCCAATCTCCAGTAAAAATCAAAAAGATTGATCCATTTATAATCCTCCGTCAGTTGCATTAATCGATCGTCCAATTGGAAATGATAATAGAAGGCATAAGTTATTAGAAGGAGTTCCAGAGCGCATATAAATATAGTATACCCTCTTATTACCTTATTTCCTCTATGAGGGAGAAAGAAAATTAAAGAACCCGCGAATATTGGCAAAACTACCAATATTGTTAACCAAGGAAAATAATTCGTAGTAAAAACAAGATACACTTGGACCAGAAAAATCCGTGCCCGAAAAAAGATATTCTATTTTTTTATTTTATTTTTTCGAGCAGGGGGATTTTTGTCGGTAAAAAAAATGAATGTATTCAGGTGGGATTTGTGAAAGGAATCAATAAGCTAGGCCCATGCTTCGAGTTGTTTCATGCCATAAATAAACTCGAACACTCAAGTAATCCGTTGGACAGGCGGATTCACATCTCTTACAACCAACACAGTCTTCTGTTCTTGGAGCAGAAGCAATTTGTTTAGCTTTACATCCGTCCCAAGGTATCATTTCTAATACATCTGTGGGGCAGGCTCGGACACATTGAGTACACCCTATACACGTATCATAAATCTTTACTGAATGTGACATTGGATAGATAAATTTTTGAACATCATAAGTTTTCGATCTAGTAAACTTGTAAATGAATTATACATATATTTAGTATTTAGACACCAGATGAATCAATGATTTACCAGAATTTTTATAATTAATCTGCTCCCGGATCGGCTCATGCGAGAGGTCCAAGATCCTTTGATTTATTGCATTTTTTGTAAACACGATCAATACGTTATGTACCATCCATGTTAATTCGACTATATAAATATTATAATTTATATGATTAATACTGCTTATTAATACATAATACAATACTACTTATTCAACAAATTTGATTGATTGATACGAGTTGATTTTCTGTTACGATAAATTGCGGAAACAATAGCTGGCCCAATAGCTGCTTCAGCGGCTGCAATAGCTATAACAAAAATT